GTAAAGGTATTAAGATAAAATGGAATTCAAGACGGAAGTACACTAAAAAAGAAGTTTAGGAATCTTCCAGAGGGAAAAAATGTTAGTCTAATTTATATCATTTTGGCGACATGGCCGAGTGGTAAGGCGGGGGACTGCAAATCCTTTTTCCCCAGTTCAAATCCGGGTGTCGCCTGATCAACACAAGACTCAAAATTCCTTCTTAGGGTCGACCGATATATAATTTACTGAATTATTCCCTCACAGACGCAAAAGAACTGTTGTGATTGATTCTAAGCAATGGATAATTGGCTTTTTTAGAAAAAAAAAAGTATTTCTTTTTGCACTAACCTCGAGCCAAGCAATGAAATAGGCTATCCCCCTCTTGGTTCAAGAGTGACAATCGGGAGCAGAGTCAAAATGAAATCAAATTAGGAAAGATAGGAATGAATGATTGATCTTCATTCCACATTGTTTATGTCTTTTACTTAGTAAGGTCAACAAAAGAAATAATCGATTTTCTTATCTATGTGTTCAATTAATAACATTCCCTTACTACTTCCAAGACTGAAAAGGCCCATTTTGGATAGGCTTAATGGTTCCCATTTCTACTAGAAAAATCATATAACAACTTGTTTGAAGTGTATTTAGTGTATTGATTTATCAAGAGTCCGGGGTCACAATCCTTTTTGACTGTTCACTATTGATCCACTATTATTAGTAAACAATAATGGACTAATTCCTGCATATTTCTCGAGATAGCGGAGACATCATTCACATGGATATAGTAAGTCTTGCTTGGGCTGCTTTAATGGTAGTCTTTACATTTTCCCTTTCACTCGTAGTGTGGGGACGAAGTGGACTCTAAGTACTACTAATTAATAAGTTGATGAATCAAGCTTTCTCAATTGTTTTCTAGATAGTTCTGTAAAGCGCTTTAAATTATTACATTTTTTTATTTAATCCAAAGTTACATTGTATTCTGGTCTGGTATAGTAATGTACTATAATGACTAATACCCTTTTTTCAATCAAACAGATATTTCAACGATTTTCCTGCTCGTATTCCGAAAGTAAAGTGGAGACAGAAAGAGATTCCAACCGAATTCTTTCTAAACTGATAAACCAACCAAATTTTACGACTTGGAAATGAAATAGCTACGCACTTTCGATGTTCAAGCATTTTTACGACCCCTTTTCGAAATCCGAATAAGTTCCGTTCCCATAGAACTCCTGGAATTATTGGTCAGTGGTCTAATGAATTACTTCTTCATAATGTCAAAAAAATGACTAGGTTTTATATATACCCATATTGCTTTTTACTTCATTGATTTTATTCGTTCGATGTATATCCGGATTCATAGTTCATATTTGAACTAAAAAAAACCTAAGAAACCTTGGAATTAGAATGGGAAGACTAAGTCTTTTGCTTTTTTGACCTTGGTTGGAATCAATAGAAATCAAATGGATGAAACAAAGAATGAGAATAGGGTAATAGTAAGATTACATATACCTAATTCATATCATATATATGAAGATCAATATTTTGATTGATCTATATTAATTTTCTATATTAATTTATAGAATCCGACTTTCTATACTTCACTAAGACTAAAAAAGTAAATAGTATGGTAGGTAGAAAGATGAATATATTTCTTTCTACCATACCATATTAGCCGATTTCTATAGAATACTGCTGATTATCGTTCACTCATTTCATTAAGAATCAAAAGACGAAGCTTTTATTTATTCATTTTGTATTTATTCAATCATTAATAAGAACTAATAAACCAAGTTTCATTCAAATTAATTATTTTGACTTATGGTTTTTACATATATAATAAGTAAAAAGGCAGTAGGAACTAGAATGAACAGTGCAGTAGCAATAAATGCAAGAATATTTACTTCCATAATATCATTATTTCTTTTTTTTGACTTCGCAATAACTCGGGATTTAATCCCATAGAGATGAGGAATCACTCTTTCGCCGGTAAATTCAATTCACTGAGATGAATTACATCGCGATGATATTGAATTAGATCAATATTATGAATAAGAATATCTGAGCTATCACATGCATTAATCGTCAAGAATTGAATAGTATAACATAGAAGGGTCCTTTATCCATACTGAATAAAAAATTGGATTCATGATCCAATCAAAAATTTTTTATTTCTTATCCGTTTTTCTCTTCTTGACTTTCTATACCATAATAGAACATAAATCGATCATATACCCTAAATCTATCACCTTTTTAATTATCCGATCAAGCATTTTTTGCCCACTTTTTTTGGTTGTTTCTTTGGACCCGAAGGAAAAAAAGATTCATTCCCTTGCTCAGTGGGAAGAGATTCTTTTTAGTAATTAAGATTCCACACAATTGGAACCAAAAAATCGGTTTCACCTGAATGGCAGGGTAACTATGTTTAAGTTTAATTCATTTTATAATGTTAGTACAAAAAATGCTCTTAGTAAAAAAAGAAACATATAGTATTATTATACATTACAAGGATGAGGAAGAATAAAAAAAAATACAGTACAGTAGATACAGTAGAGTATCTACTGGAATTCTGAATATGCTGCCCCCAATAATTGTACTAATTCACATATGGCTTTCTCCCACCAATTATTCCTATTTGAAATAGAACGGTTTTTTTTAATAATAAATGCTAAAAAATAACTAAAGATCGCTTGTGGGGGGGGAATGAAATTCTGTTCCCTATACCCTTTTCTCCGAAAAAGAAGGGATGGATTGAGTATATATTGGATATTGTCGGGACTGACGGGGCTCGAACCCGCAGCTTCCGCCTTGACAGGGCGGTGCTCTTACCAATTGAACTACAATCCCTCTAAAAAGTATATCCATATTATTTTTATTTCATTCAAAGCCGATCCATTTTGAATTACTGCGTTGTAACAGAGATCCGCGGATATATTGATAGTTCCGTGAATGCTTAGTGAAAGCAACATGGATTATTAGTAATCCATGTTGTTATTTTCATCTCGATTGAGAATCCATTTTTTTCAAGGAAAAAAGAGAAAATAAAAAAATGGAAGTAGGGGCAGAAAGTTTTCTTTTTTCCTGTGCATTCGTTCTTTCTGGAAAACAAATAGGTTCTATCCATTCATGGTGGATCAGCGCATTTTTGGGCCGAGCTGGATTTGAACCAGCGTAGACATATTGCCAACGAATTTACAGTCCGTCCCCATTAACCGCTCGGGCATCGACCCAGGAACAATCACTTCTAAGGTTATTTAGAATCCTCCCCGATCAACCTCCTTTCATAGTACCCTACCCCCAGGGGAAGTCGAATCCCCGCTGCCTCCTTGAAAGAGAGATGTCCTGGGCCACTAGACGATGGGGGCATGTTTTCCTCACCGACCCATACTATGTTCATAATATGACTAGTTTGTCGAAATTGTCAATAGACATCGAATAATATAATATGACTAGATCTGACGGATCTTTCTGTCGTTCATGATTCCATATAATTTATTGATTCCTGATTTCTAGTCACGAATCATTCATTCAAATCGACATTCTATTTTCTCTATATAGATTCTATATAAATTAGAAAAATTGTGAATTGATTCTAGAAAGTGAAAAAATTCTTTTTATTAGATTAGGTATTATCTATACAAAGAAACGAATCTCTAAATAAAAAACAAAAGAATATGAAGTCTAAGATACTCGCATGGAGGAATTTATTTTTCAGAAAAGGTTTTAACTTCATTTCTTCCACTCTTCATTCATTGATTTACCTTTGTTAAGATAATATATACCTATCTATATCTCCCCACTAAACTAGGAAATTAAAAAAAGAGAAATGGAAATCCGGAATCAAAAAGTAATCCATCAATTTTTACCTAATAAATTGAGTTCAGGCGACAAGTAGAATAGAGGATTCGATGAAAGATCTTGGATCTATGCCTAAATCGAATTGGGAAGTACATGTGTATCAAGTGACTGAAGTTCGGATGGGGGAAAAAGTAATTAGGGCTATTGTGAAATTGAAACAATTTATTGCATTGATATCAATAAACCTTTTCTTTTTAACTATACTCGGTAACGAAAAACCGAGTATTCCACAACCCACTATGAGTCTATTGCATATACTTATGTATAGAATATATGTACATATATCTCGTTTATCCGTATAGTAACTCAATCATGAATTTAATAAAAAGAGCCCTTTTAACTCAGTGGTAGAGTAACGCCATGGTAAGGCGTAAGTCATCGGTTCAAATCCGATAGGGGGCTTTCGTGTTTTTCATAACCCTCTCGTTAGTATTAATATTTGGCGAATACAGATATTCCTTCAACCTTCAATTAATATAATATTTAGAAATACTAATAATAAAAAAAAACAACCATATAATTGGATCCTAATTAAGTTATTATTCTTATGAGTTCGAATAATTAGAGTTAGAAATTTTGAACCTTTGTTTATTCGATTTTTTTTTATTATAATATCGTTTTTATAATGAATAATAATAAGTTGTCTCTTGAATTACCATATATTCCTATTTTACATTATTCTAATCAAATCGAGTTCTAAATCAACAAAAGAAAAAGGAAGTGGACTTGACCCATTGAATCGGGGCTATATCCACTATTCTGATATTAAAATTAGATAGAGCTAAAAGGTGAATAGTGGGTATTTTTTTTTTTACTCCGCAAGAATTTGTTGATATTTCCGATTCAATCTTCTTGTTCCTAAATGTTCCATAGGAATCAATTGCTATTCCGGTCTTCTACAGATAAAACAAGTCATAATATAAGAACCATACCAAGATCCATTTCTATTTAGATTTCTATTTAGATTAGAAAATATTTTTATCTTCGAAACCCGTTAGGTAGAAGGGCAATAGGTGAGAAATAAGATCGAATCCTCGAATGCCCTGAAAATGCTATGAAGTGTTCGAAAATGGTTGAAGTAGTTGAATAGGAGGATCGCTATGACTATAGCCCTTGGTAAATTTACCAAAGACGAACCCGATTTATTTGATATTATGGATGAC